CAAGGCAAGGAATAACCAGTTACACCAAAAGATGCGGTCAATACAGCCAGAACCACACCCGTAACCCAAGTTAATTCGCGAGGTTTTTTAAACCCACCGGTGAGATACACACGAAATACGTGCAGGATCATCATTAGGACCATCATACTTGCCGACCATCGATGAACTGATCGGATTAACCAACCAAAGTTGGCTTCAGTCATTATGTATTGAACAGAGGCAAAGGCCTCGGTAACGGTCGGACGATAGTAAAAAGTCATGGCAAACCCCGTAGCTACTTGTACTAAAAAACAAGTAAGTGTAATTCCCCCTAGACAATAAAATATGTTGACATGAGGAGGAACATATTTACTAGTTATATCATCTGCAATCGCCTGAATTTCGAGACGCTCTTCGAACCAATCATATACTTTATTGAGATAGGTAAACCAAAGGAACTCCCCCTCTGAGAACTGTATATGAGAATTTCATCTCGTACAGCTCAAGCAGAAACACCCCAATACTAGTTGCAACAGATATATAATAGAAAGTTTTAAACCTATTCGTATTTTGAGTCCCCGAGATAAAATCTTCTCTGAAGATACGAAGGGAAAAAACCCTCAAGCTCTTCTTTGTGATGATAATGCCAAAATATCAAGTCAGCTCATTCGTCTTTATGTTGATAGTTACAGGCCTCTTGAATCTTCTTTGTCCCTATTTTTATTTATTTGAGTTATTTTCTTTTTTTTTTTTTGTCTAATTCGGATTTATTTTTGTTTATTATTGATAGGAATTCTCTTGTTGAGACCCTATGAATCGATTGAAACCGAAGATTCATACTAGAACCACGATGATTGAATAAAGCCTCCAGGCTAAGCCCAAAGGTTCTCTGAGTAAGAACCTTTGATCATCACTTATTCAATTAATAAATGAAATGACGAAAAATTCGGAGAAACATTTGATTTGTCCGTTGGTCAAAATAAACATAAACAGAATTTTTAAGGAAAAAAACCTTCGATTTATAATTTATATAATTATAAATATAAAATTTTAAAAATCTTTGAAATTGTTTTTTAGTCCAGTCGCGAGGTCTGAATAGTAGGTATGAATCATAGTTCAAATATCTTGATCTATTCCACATATTCCGTGCTCCAGATACAAAAATGAATATCCGACGAAGCAGAACTCATCTCTCTCAAGATGACAGACCCATTCTCTGTACTATCAATAGGATCAATTATAACAAGTCACACACTCATATTCCGGAAATACAGAAACAAAGGAATTCCACGGTCGAACTGCCATAATGGCCTAGAAATACACGTCCTGAGTGATTCATTTTGGATTGAAAAGCCAGGACTTCATGATTTTTATGGATCTAATTCATTGAAATTCCATCCAGCAAAACGGAAGAATTATAAATCTCCAAAATAATAGATAGGAATACCGCAAATAGAGCCATTGCGATCCCCATCAAAGGAGTAGTTCCCCACCCAGGAGCTACTTTCCCATATTCCGAATTCAAAGGTTTCAATAAATTCCCTACAGTAGTTCGTCTTGGACCAGATCTAGAACTACCCTCAACGGTTTGTGTAGCCATAAATCCTATTGCATTGGTTGAGATCGGTTGACTTTGTATACGATTCCGTTGTAAATAAACGATCTTATCATAGATCCATTGTGGTCTTGAAATTTTATAATAATGGAAACAGCAACCCTAGTCGCCATCTTTATATCTGGTTTACTTGTAAGTTTTACTGGGTATGCCTTATATACCGCTTTTGGGCAACCCTCTCAACAACTAAGAGATCCATTCGAGGAACACGGGGACTAGTTGAAGTAAAGTAATGAGCCTCCCAATATGGGAGGCTCATTACTTTACTTCAACTTAAATAATGTAAGATTGAAAAATCATTTCTTAGTCGGAACCTTAGGAGGCTCTCGAAAAAAAATAGCGAAAAAAATTATTCCTAGAGTCGAGACTAAGAGGAATGTATAAACCAATGCTTCCATAAATTTGATCGTGGTTTACAATTATAGCTTCCACACCTGTTCATTTGGGATCATCTCCCAGATTAAGAAAGGACAAGAGTCAAAGAAAGGGCGGTGATTCAAATCAAGATTTCTCTGGTACTCTATGTCAAAGTTAAATCACAAAAATACAATTGAGGCGAAAGATACAAGAGCAGTGTTGTATCAGACTCCTTGTCTCCTTGTAGTTGGATCTCCAAGTTTTTGGAATGCTCCAAATTCCACTTGAGCATCCAAATCTGGGTCAATACCAGCAAAAACATCTCTGAACAAAGTTCTAGCACCATGCCAAATGTGTCCGAAAAAGAAGAGCAAAGCAAACGAAGCATGTCCAAAAGTGAACCAACCCCTTGGGCTGCTACGAAAAACACCATCAGATTTCAAAGTAGCACGATCTAATTCAAAAATTTCACCCAATTGAGCACGTCTAGCATATTTTTTCACAGTAGCAGGATCACTATAACTGACTCCATCAAGTTCGCCACCATAGAACTCAACAGTTACTCCTACTTGTTCGACACTATACTTCGATTCTGCCCTTCTAAAAGGAACATCGGCTCTTACAATTCCGTCTCCGTCTACCAAAACTACTGGAAATGTTTCAAAAAAAGTCGGCATACGACGTACAAAAAGCTCGCGCCCGTCTTTATCTCTAAAGACGGGATGTCCTAACCATCCAACGGCTATTCCATCCCCGTTGTCCATCGAGCCCGCTCTAAATAATCCTCCTTTTGCTGGATTATTGCCAATGTAATCATAAAAAGCTAATTTTTCGGGAATTTTAGACCAAGCTTCTGATAAACTCTGATTTTCGGATAGTCCGGCACCAACCCTTCGATATATTTCTTGCTGGAAGTATCCTTGATCCCATTGATAACGAGTGGGACCAAATAATTCGATCGGGGTAGTTGCTGAGCCATACCACATAGTTCCAGCAACAACAAAAGCTGCAAAAAAGACAGCAGCGATACTACTGGAAAGGACAGTTTCAATATTACCCATACGTAATCCTTTGTATAGGCGTTGGGGCGGGCGGACACTAAGGTGGAATAGACCCGCCAATATCCCCAAGGTACCTGCTGCAATATGATGAGAGGCTATTCCTCCCGGAACAAAAGGATCAAAACCTTCTACCCCCCATGCAGGATTTACGGATTGTACTTTTCCAGTTAGTCCATAAGGATCAGACACCCATATTCCAGGACCATACAAGCCTGTTACATGAAATGCACCAAACCCAAAGCAAGCTAATCCTGAGAGAAATAAATGAATTCCAAAGATCTTGGGCAAATCCAAAGAAGGTTTTCCTGTACGTTCATCGCAGAATATTTCGAGATCCCAATATACCCAATGCCAGATAGCTGCCAAGAAGCACAAACCTGAAAAAACAATATGTGCCCCGGCCACACCTTCGTAACTCCAAATACCCGGATTCGTTATAGTCCCTCCTGTGATACTCCAACCGCCCCATGAATTGGTTATTCCTAAACGAGTCATGAAGGGTATAACGAACATACCTTGTCTCCACATTGGATCAAGAACGGGGTCAGAGGGATCAAAAACTGCTAATTCGTATAGAGCCATTGAACCGGCCCAACCAGAAACGAGAGCTGTATGCATTATATGTACAGCAAGCAAACGACCGGGATCATTCAATACGACGGTATGAACACGATACCAAGGCAAACCCATGGAAATACCCCTTTATCAAAGAAAAATAGACACCATGTAACTTTATCGCATTGGAGAAAAGAAAGACTATGCTATGGACCTCTCCCTTTCAGTGGATTATTTCGGAGCAAGGGTTAATATTTATTTATTTAATTCCATTTCGTTGGTAATAATGGAACAATTCTGTTCGTAGGAACAAAGATAAGCAGATCTATTCTATACCCGATAAGTACCAATACGCAATGGGGATTGGTCCCATTTTCTATGAGCGAATACCTAGATACTTGTTCATCATTCGAACAGCCCGACCCATTCGTAATAATTTTCCTTTATTCGTTTAGTCTTACTCTATGAACTTTCCAATCTAGGGATAAAATACGACATTACGTTTTCACATCAAAGTCAAATATAGTATTTAACTCCCCTTTCTTTCAGTTGATGCCTATTGGTGTTCCAAAAGTACCTTTTCGGAGTCCTGGAGAGGAAGATGCGGTTTGGGTTGACGTATAGTGCGGCTTGTCAGACATATTGGGTCATATGGGATTTCCCCGTTCTCTCCCCCGATCGAGATACCCTCTGTTTCGCCCAAAAAAGATTGCTTGAACCATCAATAAATAATTTGGAGCGTGAAGTGCAATTAGATCTGTTTTTGAGGGGGTAGAAATAAATATTATCAAGTATAAAAATTTATGGTTGCCTTGGTTGGACCGATAAAATGAAGTATCCAGGCTCCGTTCAAAAAATACCCAATTGGTTAATATATGTATGATTACCACTTGTATCATAAGTGATTACTTTATAGGATATGAGTGATCTCAAACTGCCAATCAATGAAATAATATGATGACTACATCGAATATTTGTTGTAAGAAAGGCATGAAATGAATTGAAAAAAGTCGTACAAAAAAGCGGTATTGGGATCATTTGTCCTATATGTGCAAATTGAAATCGGGCGGATCTTTACCCGGAGTAGAGCATAAACCTAAAAAAATTGAGTAGGCCCATTCAGGAACAAGAAAATTACATCGTAATTTGGGTTGGATTTCGATGAAACAATACATCAATGAGAGGTTAATTCGATAAGTTTAGTGGATTCTTTTCTTTTTTTTTTTTTACGGAGAGACGCGAAAAAAATCATCTTTCTTAAAAAATATACAAGAAAAGCCCCTTCCATTAGGAGGTAGAAAAGTCCTACTATAAAAAAGAAGGCGGGCTGGAATCAACACATTGATTCGTTTTTTCACAATTTTTTTGAACCGTATGCATCCAAAGGTGCGTGTACGGTTCCTAAGGGATAAAATTTTATCCTAATCAACCGACTTCATCGAGAAAGATTACTTTTTTTAGGCCAAGAGGTTGATAGCGAGATCTCAAACCAACTTATTGGACTTATGGTATATCTCAGCATAGAGGATGAGATCAGGGATCTTTATTTGTTTATAAACTCTCCCGGCGGATGGGTAATACCCGGAGTAGCCATTTATGATACTATGCAATTTGTGCCACCAGATGTACATACAATATGCATGGGATTAGCCGCTTCAATGGGATCTTTCATCCTGGTTGGAGGAGAAATTACCAAACGTATAGCATTCCCTCACGCTTGGCGCCAATGAGTTTTTATTTGAGAGAAAAAAGAAGACTATGCCTTCGCGATATGTAATATGAATATTAAGTAATAATAGCATGGCACTTCGAGTTCGATATGAACAAACCATTATTGTTTTTTCATAACATGAGATTATGTATCGGGCGAGTAATATGAGACAAAAGGTATTTCCGATTTGATCTTATCTATCCGGGGTTCATTTCAGCGTCACAAACTTTTTTGTTTTCACACCAGAAGTCTCTTTCCAATATTTATGTTATGAAAGAGTACTAAAATGAAAAAAAAAAAACACAAGATCATTTTTTTACTTATTTGTTTGATCGGATCAAAAAGAAACTTTGGGATTGCTGAATCGAGATAAATTAAAAATATAGAAAGCAACGGAACCATCATAGTATTTTTTAACTCCTCTGAAAAGAAGGGTGGTAAATGGATCACTTTTCCATTTGGGTCTGATATATCCTATTTCTCTTTTTGCTCGACGGAAAGGAAAAGTAAATTCCATTGTGGAGCCGTATGCAATGCACAAAAAATGCCTGTACGGTTGTTCAATTATAATATATTCTTATTTTTTTGTTATTCTTTATCTCTTTCCTTCGTCCGATCATACGAGATCTAGAAACCATTCATTATGTTATATCATCAGGGTAATGATCCACCAACCTGCTAGTTCTTTTTATGAGGCTCAAACGGGAGAATTTGTCCTAGAAGCGGAAGAACTGCTGAAACTCCGCGAAACCCTCACAAGGGTTTATGTACAAAGAACGGGAAACCCCTTATGGGTTGTATCCGAAGACATGGAAAGGGATGTTTTTATGTCAGCAACAGAAGCCCAAGCTCATGGAATTGTTGATCTTGTAGCGGTCGAAAATGCCGGGGATTTCACGTAAATCCGTGATTTCATTTTGAACCAAACCATAATTTATAATTTGGATGAACCTAAATTTCATGTTTTTTCTGCTCTGCTTACCGGGGTAAATTTCAATTAAATTTAAATATAGGGTAAAAAAATTGAAATAATTCAATTCATAATCATCTGGTTAGGATTGATCTAAACCGGCCCATTTTTTTTATATACGATTTAGCATGCCAACTATTAAACAACTTATTAGAAACACAAGACAGCCAATAAAAAATGTAACAAAATCCCCCGCTCTTCGGGGATGTCCTCAGCGTCGAGGAACGTGTACTAGGGTGTATGTGCGACTCGTTCAGATCATGAGCTGGAAAAAAAGAAAGGAACATTTTTTCCAGTATCAATGACCCGTACCAATGAATAGGATGGAAAAATTCCATTCAATATAATATATAAATCTAAAAAACCTCCATTGTGTATGAAATTTATGGTTTCTATTGGTGCAAATCCAATCACTTCAATGGGAGATGAGAAGCAATTCCCCATTGGTAACAAATGGTTATCCATTAAGCGGGGGAAATAGTATTTAAGAAGCAAAAGAATTATGCTCCCACTCTTGCAAGAACGGACGAACATGGTCAGCTACCTAGCGAACCTTTGTAATTAAATACCGTCACTGTATGGGTAGATCTCATTGTGAAAAGACCTATTACTTGATAATTCATGGGTAGAGTCAAAGAATGTGAACTGTACAAGTTACTAATAACATTGATTAAATGAGGGAAAGGACTCCGGTGTATAGAGAGGACCTCACCGTTTAAGAAGCAACCATAGAAACGATGGAACCCACTATTTTTCCATTTTCCCTTTACTATTTATTGATATTGATACTTTATACTATACTCAACTTAATTTACAATTTACTATTTTGTTGATACCTAGTATCAATACAATTTCTTATTTTGTTTTGAGGTTAAACGCCTGGAAAAAATTGTGGTTGGGAAGGTCATAGTAGCAAAAGCCATTGGAATTTTTTTATACATCGGACGAATCCGTTTTGTTATTAATAGACCAGGAAAGGGGAAAAGAATGGCTGAAAGAAAATAAATCAATTAGTTATTCATCAAAGTTTAATTTGATTCAATGACCAGAATTAGACGCGGGTATATAGCTCGGAGACGTAGAACAAAAATTCGTTTATTTGCATCAACCTTTCGAGGGGCTCATTCAAGACTTACTCGAAGTACTATTCAACAGAAAATGAGAGCCTTGGTTTCTGCTCATCGGGATAGGGGCAGGCAAAAGAGAAATTTTCGTCGTTTGTGGATCACTCGGATAAATGCAGCAATTCGTGAGAGTGGGGTATCCTATAGTTATAGTAGATCAATACATGATCTGTACAAGAGGCAGTTGCTACTTAATCGTAAAATACTTGCACAAATAGCCATATCAAATATGAATTGTCTTTACATGATTTCCAATAAGATCATTAAATAAGGCGATTGGTAAGGAATACATCACCATAATGATTTAAACGGGGGCCCCCGGAGAATGAGCTCCGGGAAAGTACAGTAGAAATTAATAAAATAGTAAAAATGAATGAACACATTTCAATAACAAAAAGAATCAATCTTTTTTACTTTACGATTTTTTTCTTACGACGTGACAATCCAATATGGATTCTCTCATTTTTCGAACAAAAAATCAATCTGAGTTGGGGTTCGGATTGGAATTTTTATTCAATTGCAATTGAGGAATAGGCCTATCTATTTATTTCTAGTTCGAGGACCTGTAGTTCTAGGAGTCGACTCCGTTCTCTCAAATTGTTTCTCATTATTAAGAAAAGGTAACAAAGATAAAATACGAGCTTGTTTTATAGCAATAGTAATTAATCGTTGTTGTTTCAAAGTCAATCTATTCACTCGTCTAGATAATATTTTTCCTTGTTCACTAATAAATCGACTAATTAAACTCATGTTTCTATAATCAATTCGATCCCCCGACCCAATTGGGGGCAAACGCCTACGAAAAGATCGCTTGGATTTAAGAAAAAGTCGCTTGGATTTATCCATGGTTTATTCCTTATCTTTAAAATCCTATTTCTTAATTCTAATTTTGGATCCGACCGAAATAGGATTTGGTTGTTTTATTTTTATAGTTTATTTATATTATATATATTATTATGTAATTATATGTAATTTTTTCCTGTTCCTTGAATGAAGGGGTTACACACGCATTACACTTTTTCTATTTTTTTATCTCCCCATGAATCGTATGCTTGTAACAATGGGGGCAAAATTTTCTCAATTCCAATCGACTCGGCGTATTGTGTCGATTCTTTTGAGTAATATATCTGGAAATGCCCCGGGATTCCTTATTAATATCGTTTCGGACACAACTGTTACATTCCAAAATAACTCTTACTCTGACATCCTTACCCTTGGCCATGAACCTCCTTTTTTTTTTTTGATTCACTCAACTCTTCCATTTTCGATCCGAAACGAAGAAGAAAAAAGAAGTTGCTGACTCGAAAACAAACCTATTCTGAAATATTTCCTTTCAATCAATAGATAAATAATCAATAGATAAATAATAATAAGTAATACAATGATTTCTAACTATCAATTAGTTCTATTCTAATATCGGTATTTCATTTAATTATCTTGTATGCTTTTTGTTGTCCTCGACTCTTATTTCCTTTCCATTTCTGTTCTCCCTCTATTACTTCAGCTTGAACCCGAGTTTCGTTGCGGACGAATCTCTTCTTTGATTCTTTCTCTTTCCTTCTTTTTTTAGGATAAAAAAAGGAGAGTAAAGAACAAAACAAAGAAAGGGGGGTTAGTCACAGATAATTTATTGTATCTCTAATCTTCTTCATCCCTAACTAGAATGAAAAAAAAGGGAATGTCAACGCATCTGGGAATAAACGATTGATCTCTATCAATAGACCTGCTAAAGACCCGAACCACAGAGTGCTTAACACGGGTGCCACGGAAAGATATGTTTTTAGATCTCGCATTGAAAATCCTCCTTTTTTATTGTAATACATATATGATCAGATATATATGTAGATAAGGATCGCTTGTATTTGTACGCGGAATCCCTAACTAAAATGGGTATATATATAACTGCCCGGTAGATGATATTTTCCTTTCTTTACAACAGAAAAAGACGTCCACTTACTTTCTGAACATTACTGATACAAATTTATTTATATGTTGGGTTTAATTTATAATAATATATGAGAATATGTTATATGAGACGAAAAAAAAAGAAAAGACAAGATAAATTGTAATGGAGGAAATAACGATGTGGAAAACAAGACGGGGATTCTCTACAATGACACTGTAGTCCAATTGAAAGGGATGTAGCGCAGCTTGGTAGCGCGTTTGTTTTGGGTACAAAATGTCACGGGTTCAAATCCTGTCATCCCTATCTATTACTTCTCCTATGTGCAGTAATGAAGGATCAATTGAGATCCATGAAAATTGGACATATATAATCCTATATGATACTATATGCATGCAAGATATAGTGGGGTTAAAAATAGAATCCCTTTATTTACGGTCTTTTATATTGTGATAGGAAAGCGCTCTTAGTTCAGTTCGGTAGAACGTGGGTCTCCAAAACCCGATGTCGTAGGTTCAAATCCTACAGAGCGTGATTCTGTTCTTCTTGTTTCGAATTACAATGAAATAACTTTACTAACTTGAGCAACAACTCGAATTTGACCTCCTCCTTTCTTTAATCCGCAGGAGGTCAATCAAAAAAAGAGATGTTATTTAAAAAGAGATGTTACTTAATCAAAGGTCCAACTGATCGCCGCGTCTGTATTGCAAATATGCAGTTACGAA